ATGCAATTGAACTTAGTAAGTGCATATTTAAGCCGTTGGGTATTTTCCACTAATCATAAAGATATCGGCACGTTATATCTAATATTTGGTGTTGGGGCCGGTATGATAGGAACAGCTTTCAGTATGTTGATAAGGTTAGAACTTTCTGCCCCCGGAACTATGTTGGGGGACGACCATCTTTATAATGTAATCGTGACTGCGCATGCCTTTGTTATGATCTTTTTCCTGGTGATGCCGGTGATGATAGGGGGGTTTGGGAATTGGTTGGTGCCGCTATATATCGGTGCACCAGATATGGCCTTCCCGCGACTAAATAACATTAGTTTCTGGCTCTTGCCCCCCGCCCTAATACTATTGTTGGGCTCAGCCTTTGTTGAACAGGGGGCTGGGACAGGGTGGACTGTGTATCCGCCCCTTTCCGCCATTCAAGCTCATTCGGGGGGAGCCGTGGACATGGCTATATTTAGCCTCCACTTGGCCGGGGTCTCTTCCATCTTAGGAGCTATGAATTTTATCACCACTATATTTAATATGAGGGCTCCGGGTATGACACTGGATAGATTGCCGCTATTTGTGTGGTCTATCTTAATCACCGCCTTCTTATTGTTACTATCTTTGCCCGTATTGGCCGGGGCCATAACCATGCTGTTGACAGATAGGAATTTTAACACTACCTTCTTTGACCCCGCTGGGGGGGGGGACCCTATTCTGTTTCAACATCTCTTTTGGTTTTTTGGCCATCCGGAGGTTTATATTCTAATATTGCCTGGTTTTGGGATGATCTCCCAAATAATTCCCACCTTTGCTGCTAAGAAACAAATTTTTRGATACTTGGGCATGGTCTATGCAATGTTATCTATTGGGGTATTAGGCTTTATTGTGTGGGCTTGGAGATGGGCGGCCGGCAGGGTAACCTGCCGTGCTATTACCCGACTGTATGCGGGAACACCCCTACTCCCCCTGGGGGGGGCCCACTAACTACTAACGCCGCCGTTGGCCTCTTCGAGGGCGGGGGCGCAGTAAAAAAGTTAGTGGGGGGTCAACCCGCAGACAACCGGGCCCCACCACCCCCTTGCGGGGGGGGGGGCCCGGGGGTCGCAGAGACTACACGTCGGGCCCCTAGTGATTTAAGACTTTCTAAAGGGGACAATTTTCGACTAGCCTTTAGTGCAGGCCCCTCGGGGGCCAGAAGGAGAAGCCTTGTGGCAATGGAACCGGCATGGTGGGCCGTCGGCCTTTTTGAGGCCGGGGGGACTCTAGCGTTAGTCGGCGAAGGGGTCAGAGCTAGTTTGGGCAGCCCCGCTGGGTGCCCCCGGACCCTTCATCGGTTTAAGGGGGCCGTAGGTATGGGGGCCCTCGTGGGAGGGGGCCTCCGAGATTGCAATTGGGTGTTGTCCTCCAAGGGGGATGATGTCAACAAGATATTGAAGTTTATTAATTTAATCAATGGAAGRCTAATAACTTTAAAATATAACCTCCAATTGATGGAAGTTATTAAATTTGTTAATCATAAATATGGCACCCACATTGTGTATCTGGGCCCAGGCGCCATGACTCCCAACAACAGCTGATTAGCGGGGTTTGTGGAGGGGGCCGGAGGCTTTCACGTGGCCCTCGGGGCCTCGCCACCTCCCAGGAGTCGATTGACCGCCGTGGGGGGCATTGTCGTTACACGAAAGGAGAGGTATGTTTTAGATTTAATAAACAAATTGCTGCCAGGGCGAGTCTCTTTGTCAAACAACCCCCGGGGGCAGTATCAATATTTAGCTTACACTTGGACAAGGTGGAGCAAATATTTAGCCAGGTATCCCCTAAAGGGGCCAAAACATATCCAACAGATGCTTTTTAATAAGTTGATAAAAGTCTTAAATCACTAGAGGTGAAGATATAGTCCAATCCTCCCCCGTAAGGGGGGGGTAGAGTAGTATAGCGCGCTCGCCACCCATGCGGGGGGCGTTGCCCCCGGCCCAACTTTGCCTTAAGGCCGGGGGCCAGAGTGGCTATAAAATATTGCACCACATGTTTACAGTAGGGATGGACATAGATACCAGAGCCTATTTCACTGCCGCCACCTTAATAATCGCTGTTCCAACTGGGATTAAGGTCTTCAGCTGGTTGGCCACTATTTATGGCGGTGCCCTTAGGTTGGACACCCCTATGCTATGGGCAATAGGGTTTGTTTTCTTATTTACTGTAGGGGGGTTAACCGGGGTAATCTTGGCCAATAGTTCTTTAGACGTGGTTCTCCACGATACATACTATGTGGTTGCTCATTTCCACTATGTATTATCCATGGGGGCCATTTTTGCGATTTTTGGCGGGTTTTACTATTGGTTTGGGAAAATCACAGGCTATTGTTATAATGAACTTTATGGGAAAATTCACTTCTGGTTAATGTTTATCGGGGTGAATTTAACCTTTTTCCCCCAACACTTCTTGGGCCTAGCCGGCCTACCTAGGCGTTACTCCGACTTTGTAGATGGTTTTGCTGGTTGGAACCTTGTGTGCTCCTTGGGGTCAACCATATCCATTGTTGGGGTACTGTGGTTTGTGTTTATAGTTTATGATGCCTATGCCAGAGAGGTGAAATTTATTGGTTGGATTGAGAACAGCGGGGCTAGTTGGGCTTCCCTAGAGTGGGTGCAGCCTTCCCCTCCTCAACCCCACACCTATAATGAACTACCCTTCGTTTATGGGCCCACCCCCGCAAGGGGGTCGGGGTCGCAATAGGCACCCCCTACCACCCCTGCCCTCTAGGGGGCGGGGGTCTGCGGGCCCCCCTCCCGCCCTTTAAAGGGCGGGTGGGGGGCCCATCTTCGATGAAGATCTCTTGACTCGCCAATGTACTATAAATATATAATAGTGGCAATTTTACTGTTATTATTGGGGGTGTTGGGCATTGTCCTCAACCGAGGTCACCTTATAATAATGTTGATGTCCATAGAACTGATATTATTAGCCGCCTCTTTCTTATTTTTAATAAACTCTGTGGTAATAGATCTTTTGATTGAACAAATCTTTACAATTATGATTTTGACGGTTGCGGCGGCGGAGTCCGCTATTGGCTTGGCCATATTGGTGGCCTATTACCGAATAAAAGGGACTATTGCTGTCAAATCCCTAAATTGGCTTAGGGGCTAATGCCACCGCCTTTCGGGCGGGGGTGGGCCACCCTCCTAAACATTCTCGGAATGGGTGGGCCGAAAAAGAAAAAATGCCACAATTAGATGTAGCTACTTATTTAACTCAATATAGATGGACCCTAATAACTATGTTTTTATTATTCTCCATATTGGTGACTTCCGTTTTACCTACTATTAAAACTAATTGGCTCATAAGGAAATCTGTAATGGGTGGTTGGGCGACCGAAGGGCCCTCTGGAGGCTCAGGGTTGAAGAAAGAGGTTGCTGCAATCTGGAAAGACCTAGACTAATCCGCCCCGAAAGCCTTGCACCAAAGCTTGGTGGTATTAAAATATAATCCCCTCGCCCCTTCGGGGCGACGGTCCCTTTGAACAGAAAGGAAATAAAAAATGTGTGCCGCTTATTTTGATCAATTTAAAATAGTGAGTTTAGTCGCCCTTACTAATTCATCCATGATGATGATATTAGCGGTGGTTGTTAGCCTATTGTTGTTTAGGGGAACTAAATTAATTCCCAATAGATGGCAGTCCATTATGGAATCAATTTATAGTCATTTCCATGGTGTAGTTAAAGATAATCTAGGGGCGGAAGGGTTGAAGTATTTCCCCTTTGTTATATCCCTTTTTACCTTCATCGTGTTTTTGAATGTATTGGGCCTATTCCCCTATGTGTTTACCCCCACAGTTCATATAGTAGTCACGTTGGGCCTATCATTTTCTATTGTAATAGGTGTGACTTTGGGAGGGCTCTGGAAATTTAAATGGAATTTCCTCAGCATTTTAATGCCAGATGGGGCCCCCTTGGCGTTAGCCCCCCTGTTAGTAGTGATAGAAACTATAAGTTACGTTTCTAGAGCCATCTCTTTAGGGGTTCGTTTGGCGGCCAATCTCTCGGCCGGCCATTTGTTGTTTGCCATTTTAGCCGGATTCGGGTTCAATATGTTAATTGCTGGGACCTTCCTTAGTTTGTTCCCCCTGTTAATCATGGTCTTTATAACCTTATTGGAGATGGCAGTGGCCGTGATTCAGGCCTATGTGTTTTGTTTACTAACCGTAATCTATTTGGGGGACACGATTGCCCTGCATTAGTCCTTGGCCCCCCCTAGGGGGGCCCATCCCCCCCTCCCCTCCGGGGCACCCCCGCCCCACCACCACGGGGGCCCGGGGGGGGCGGGCGATTATAGGGGGGCCACGATCCGGTTTCAGGTAAAATGGTTAAGGCTGTGCCATCTCCTATGGAGATTCCTAGGAATTTTCTATGAAGATGGGACCGTCGCCCCCTACAGGGGGAACCGCCATCCCGAAGGGGCGAGGTAGGGCAGCTCTATCCCCGCTTTTGGGTGGCGATTCCTTGCAATCCTTTGGTTTTGGGGAAAATAGAAGACAAGTGGACCTTCTAATACATGCTAGTGCAGGCCCCCTTACGGGGGGGCCTGCCCGCGCACAGGTGAGGAAACCCGGCTACCCCACCCCTTACCGGGGGCTGGGCCGGAGACGTATTAGGTATGAGGGCGGTATTAAAGACCCACCCTGCCGAAGATGCGTGACGATCAACCCGGAGTCACACTTTCACTGAAACAAGGGGAAGGCTCATTAAGTCCGTCAGGGACGAGGCAGCAGTAGAGAATATTGTGCAATATACGGCAGTATGACACAGAGAGCACACGCCCTCTTGGCCTGTCCAACTAAGTGCCAGCAGACGCGGTTAGACTTAGGGGCCAAGCCTTTATGAGCAAAGGGGCGTAAAGGGTGTGTAGGCCGACTGCCCCACCCCCCCCAAGGTGGTAAATGGAATTTTTCTGTAGCGGTAGAATGTGCGGATAGAAAATAGAACCCCAAAAGCAGAAGCAATTTACCGCGGGGCGGGAGGGGGGCCCCCTAGGGCGCCCCCCGGGCTACGGGCTGAAACACGAGGGTGTGGGGAACAAACAGGATTAGAGACCCTGGTAGTCCACACTGTAAACGATGGAGAAAATGCGAATGCAGCCCCGAAAGGCAGCAATCTCCCGCCTGAGTAGTACGATCGCAAGATTAAAATTCAAAAAATTTGGCTGTTCACCGTTTCGATTAGAGGAGCGTGTAGTTTAATTCGATAAACCGCGAGATACCTTACCCAAACTTGAATCCTTGAGGATTCCAAGGAATCCTTATGGACCGGTATTGCATGGCCGTCGTCAGTTCGTGTATGAAACCTTAAACGGACCCAACCCGAGGATTAGCCGCGGATGAAGTCAGGTCTTATGGTCCCAATGTTTGGGGATAATATGCGCTACATTTTCTTATACAATGGGAAACCTGGGAGGTGAAACCCAAAAGTGAGAGTTCGGTAGGCTATTGGAAGATGGCCGAAAGTTGAATTTAATAGTAATCGGAAAGTATAGCGTTCCGGTGAAATGGTCTAGGTGTTAGCACAAATCGCCCGTCACCTTAACTTAGGATGATGGTTCGGACGCCGCCGCGCCCCCACGGGCTCCGGCGGTTACGGGCCCCTACGAAGTTAAGCAAGTCGTAACATAGTGAGGGGAGGGGAACCTCCCCTTGGGGCCACCCCAAGCCCCCGCCCGAAGGGGCGATGGCGCCCCCCCTACGGTTAAGGATGGGGGGGCCGTCCCCGATTAGAGGCGGTTCAGCCTAGGCGGTCCCTCCTCCCATCGAACCCGGAGGGGTAGGGTTAGATCGTCTTGAGGAGGGTTGCATGCACATGAGTGAGCCTTTATTTCTAAGTACAATCACATTGGGCTTAATAATATATAGTGTCAAGGGTTTGACCCTAAAAATCTCAATTATAACGTTATTAATTACAAGCTGATGGAGTTTTTCTGAAGGGGCCGGCCTTTTCTTCCCCATTGAGCTTTTACAGGGTTGGATTCCTTGGGGGGGATATAATGGATTATTGACCATAAACAGTTGGGCGAAAGGCACTGAATTACTTGTTCTTGTCGGTGCTACTGCAGTTTTAATGATGCTCGACCCCCCTCTCCAAAGGGAGATGGCTACTTCAGGGGCTGGAGGGCTTTCCCGTGGTCCTCAGGGCCACGCCACCTCACCCGCAGAAGCCAACACCCCAATTTTAATCCTAATGGTGGCATTAGGGGGCGTCCTCTTGGTGTCGTCTAGTAACTGGCTTTCTGTCTATTTAGCCATTGAGCTGCCTACCCTTTCCTTATTTATACTAGCCGCCCAAAAGAGGGGGTCCGGCCATAGCGCCGAATCAGGCTTAAAATACTTTGTGCTGGGGGCACTTTCCTCGGGGTTATTCTTGTTTGGATGTGCCATGATGTGCGGATTGACGGGGGGGACCAGTGTGCCCTGTACCGATCTGGTACTCGGCCAGGCTCCCGGGGGTGCCATGCCCCCGATGGGAGGCCTACTGATTACAGTGGCCCTGTTGTTTAAGCTGTCGGCTGCCCCATTCCATATGTGGGCCCCCGACGTATATGACGGTGCGCCGACCACGACCACCGCTTTGTTGGCGACTGTGCCGAAGGTAGCCATATTTTCTATCTTAGTTTCAATTGGCCCGGCGGTAAACATATTATTGATTGGTGCTGTATTTTCAATGATCGTGGGCGCCATTGGGGCTTTAAACCAAACAAAAATCAAACGCCTACTAGCCTATAGTGGGATAGGACATATGGGGTTTATACTTTGGGGGATGGAGATTGGGTCTTTTGAAAGTATTCAAGCCAGCCTGGTATATATGATTTTATACGTGACAATGTCTATTAGCATTTTTGCTATAGTATTAGCCTTGGGGGTGGTTAGGAATTTAATAGTGGAGTTTAGTGGTCTCTCCAGGAGAGAGCCTACTTTGGCTATAACATTGGCCCTAACTCTCCTTTCGATTGCGGGTATCCCCCCCTTAGTTGGATTCTTAAGTAAATGGTTGGTGTTGTTGCCGGGGGTGGTTAATCAATATTATTTAGTCTCGGTTTTAGCCGTGGTCTGCTCGGTCATAGCTGGCGTTTATTATGTTAGAATAGTAAAAATTATCTACTTTCAAGCTGATTCTTCCCTTTTAATTGGCATAAAAACACTTAGGGGGGAGAATAGAATAAATTTAAGAAAGGCTTTGCTAATTGGTGCTAGTTTATATGTGATTGGGTTCACAATTGCCTCCCCCAATTTACTGTTACAACTGGCCCATTGGGCCACAGTGGGGCTGTTCTAGATCCAAGTATTATAATAATGCCTGGATCATGATAATCAAGATTATACATCGAGATTATCGAGCCGAAGGGGCGCTACCCCCGCCCGAATGGGCGGCGGGGTGGGGCCCCCTGCCGGCGCCCTCCTGGCCYCCCTACGCTAGCGTAGGGGCTGAAAGGCAGCATTCCCTTTTAGGAACGCTAGGGGGGCGGGTGCCCGCCGTAGGGTGGACTAACGGCAAGTCACCGGGCTCATGACCCGGATATGCAGGTTCAACTCCTGCCCCTACAACATTCCCCCCGCAAGGGGGGGGGCGTTGGAATGCAACGTCGGTTGGAGTAAAAAGAGTGACGAATGGAGAACTAGGGTGCACTAAAGAGGACGGAGCCCCCCGAAATGGCGGAGGAGAGACTTTGAAGCCCTAATGTCCCGCGCGGCAACGCAGCGGGGGGGCCAGGGGAGCGAAACATCCCAGTACCAGGCCCCCCACCCCCCCCTCCCCGCCCCATAGTGGGTGTTTAGGGGGGGGCACAGAAAAAATCAAACGAGATTCCGCCAGTAGCGGCGAGCGAAAGCGGACGAGCCCTTTCCTGTAAGCGAGTAATGATGGGAAGATGGGTGTCCACACATCCAAGGCTTAATAATTAGTGTCACACCGAAAGAGAGGAGTACTGTAAAGGAAAGTTGAAAGAGACTTGAAAAGACCTTGAAATGAGTCACTTAAAGCAGTTGTAACACAACGTACCTTTTGCATAATGGGTCCACGAGATAAAATTTGGCAAACTTAAAGTGCAATCTCGCAGCCGCCCCGCGAGGGATGGCTGGGGGGATTGTTCTTGGCCCCCTAAGGTGTAGTGAAAGCAAGGTGCCGCTATAGCGGCCCCCCTCAGTCAAATTTCCCGAAACCAAGTGATCTAGCCATGGGCAGTTTTTAGGAACGAACCGGTGGTTGTTGCAAAAACCTCGGACGACCTGTGGTTAGGGGCGAAACGCCAATCGAACTTGGAGATAGCTGGTTTTCTGCGAAAACTATTGAAGTAGTGCGTCCACAATTCAAGGAATAATTAAGATTATCCGATGAAAATGGCTTGGAATGCGGTAAAGCCCGACCCCCCGAAGCCGGGGGATTAACTATGAAGAAAAAAAGCCAGAGTGGGACAGACAGACTGTGGGCGATAAGGTCGACGGTCAAAAGGGGAGAAGCCCTAACCAGAAGTTAAAGTCATTAATAAAAGTGGCGGGGGGGCCGAAGGCCCCCCCCCGATTTAGTGTAAAAGAGATATTGGGTTTAGACAATGAAGAAGTAGGCTTGGAGCCAGCCACCTTTGAGAGATGACGTAGCAGTTCACTCAAGAAATTCTTTTATCTCTAAAATTATGGTGGCTAAAGTTGAACTGAAACTCTGGGGGCGAAATATATTGAGCTAAATTGGAGTTAAATAAGGCTTCAATTAGTTCAAATTAGTTTTAATTTGCCCGGTAGCAGAACGTACTGTTAATTGTTCAGTGAGAGCCTCGCACGGCATCAGAAGTGATAATGTGGACATGAGTAAAAAATCATAGGATCACTCCCCCCCTGGTTTCCCATATTAGTTATGGGGTTAAACAGCCCCTAAAATCGCAGCCCCAAAGGTTGCGTTGATGGGGGCCCTGAGTAATAGACGCACAAAGTGCCAGGAAAGAATTATTCAAGCATTATTCAAGCCGGGGAACCGGCCAAAGGGCACTGTACTAAACTAACTAAAGTGGGGGATAGTGAGGGGATAAATTTCCTTAAGGAACTCGGCAAAATCCCAATGGCCCACCAGGGCATACTACCCACCCCCGCCTTAGGCGGGGGGTGGGCAGTATTGGAACACGGGCCTCGACTGTTTACCAAAAACATAGCCCTCGGCCAATATGAAAATAGATGTATAGAGGGTGAGGCCTGCCCAATGGTTGTATCTAAAAGCGGTTGATAAAAGTCGACCTCGTAAGGACAATTGAATGGCCGCGGTAACACTGACCGTGATAATGTAGCGTAATCAATAGCCAATTAATTGTTGGCCAGTATGAATGGCGCCACGAAGGCCCCACTGTCTTAAGGAAATTCCCAGTGAAATTGAATTCGTAGTGAAGATGCTACGTCCAATTTGTTAGACGAAAAGACCCCGTTGAGCTTTACTGGGGCACTTACACGGCCCCGGCCTTCCAAACTAGGCTTACTATGCCTAGAGGTCGGCCGAATTTAAATGGGTGGTTTAGATTATGTGGCAGCCCCCCGTCGGGGCAGATGAAACCCCACTCCCCCATGTCAAAGGGGCTAACCCCCCCCCTTGGGGGGGGACAGTGTAAGTAGGACAGTTTGGTTGGGGCGACCGCCTTTTAAAGAGTAACGAAGGTGCGCTTAAGGTGCGCAAATAATGACTGAAGCCTGACTGCGAGGGGGACACCCCGAGCAGACACCCCCAAGCCTGCCCTAAGGGCGGCGGTGGGGTGGGCCATAGTGACCCGTTAATTTAGAGTGGAATAGTTAACGATCAACGAATAAAAGTTACCACGGGGATAACAGCGTAATATCGTTAGAGAGTTCACATCGACGACGATGTTTGCGACCTCGATGTTGAATTGCGGCATCCTGGGGTGCAGCCGCTCCCAAGGGTTGGTCTGTTCGTCCATTAAAGCCGTACATGATTTGAGTTAAAAGCGTGGTAACACAGCTTGGTTTCTATCTACAAATTGAAGAAACATCGATATAACTATCTTCTAGTACGAAAGGACCGAAGGATTAGTGATCCTCTTATTTTTTATAAGTTACGATCAACCCATTGACCTCCAGGCACCGCCGCCCCCGAGGGGCGAGGGTTGCAATAGGGGTCTTTCAGCTAATCACTGACCGCTTCTAAAGTGGGAAAGTCATATCGAAATGTTTGGGCCCATTATAGGGGGGCTAAACCTCACCATCACGAGCTCGCTATAGCGGCCTCCTAAGGAGGGGATGGTGGCCAGCCCTCKGGCTGGGATAAATCATTATGGGAAACCCTGCCACCACTCCCGTGGTGGATTGGTTCCCGCGTTGCTATCAGCCTATGGTTCCATAGGAAGCTAATTTGTTAGGGGAATAGCCCATTGTAGGGGATCGATTCCTAGATTAGGCCCCCTAGCGTTCCCCAAAGGGGATTTCTGGCCTTCTGGGAACGGACCCCCCGTAGGGTTCCCCTCTTTCAATTATAACCAAGGCTTGAGCAGCCTGTGGCTCAAGGCTAGGAACCGTCGCCCCGGAGGGGCGAGGGTTCCTGGCCTTACCAGCAAGGATGACCAAAAGTCTATGTATCTTTTAGTTGTATTTGCCCCCCTTTTGGGGGCCTTAACATCAGGGTTTTTTGGTAGAAAAATAGGAGAAAAAGGTGCTGGAATTTTTTCTTCGGCCTGTTTAATTTTAAGTTTGTCCTGGTCTGCCTTGATATTTTATGAAACCACCTTAAATTCTTCTACAACATACATAAAATTATGGAGGTGGCTAGACTCAGATTTATTGACCACCTATTTTGGCTTACAATTCGATAGTCTTACTGCCACGATGTTGATCGTGGTTACAAGTATATCCACTTTAGTTCATATTTTTTCTACCGCATACATGGATGGCGACCCCCATCTTCCCCGATTTATGTCATATTTGTCACTATTTACATTTTTTATGATCCTATTAGTGACCAGTGACAATTACCCACAATTATTTATTGGTTGGGAAGGGGTGGGGCTATGCTCTTATTTATTAATAAATTTTTGATTAACCAGAATTGAGGCCAATAAGGCGGCCATAAAAGCCATGTTGGTCAATCGAGTGGGGGACATTGGGTTAGTTTTAGCGATGTTTACTATTTGGGAGGAATTTGGGTCTTTAGATTTTTCTTCAGTTTTTAACGCCGCCGCGGTTGCGGCTGAAGGCCCTTCGACTGAAAGCCATATTACCTTGATATGTTTATTTTTGTTTATCGGGGCAGTTGGTAAATCTGCACAATTGGGGTTGCACACCTGGTTGCCGGATGCTATGGAAGGTTAACGTTGGGCCGTCTTATCTAAGTAATTAGTTATGATTATAAATCCACTGTATGCTGGGAAAACCTTCTCTTTCCCTTTGAACCCGTCGCCCCGGAGGGGCGAGGCTAGGGGGGCCGAAAAGAAAGAGGTTGATCAGCCGGTAACAAAAACCGAAGGTTAGGATTTTTCCCCTTCGTTGTTGGAACCCCCGAGACTTTATGTGGAAACCACTTGCGAGTAAACCGTCCGAGCGGACGGTAGGGTCCAAAGGGACCCCAATAGAGGCGAGACCGGTTCAAGTCCGGCTGCCCCCTAGATGGTCGTCACAATAATCCACCTAATTGTAAAAATATTAGTGATAGTTGTCCCATTACTTGTTGCAGTGGCTTATTTAACTTTAGCTGAACGGAAAGTTTTGGGGTATATGCAAGCTAGAAAAGGACCAAATGTAGTAGGGGTTTATGGACTATTACAGCCTTTGGCTGATGGTGTAAAGTTGTTCGCTAAAGAGATGGTGATCCCCCACCACGCGAATCTTTTCATATACGTAGCCGCCCCTATATTATCGTTTACCTTGGCCTTAATCGCTTGGGGGGTTATTCCTTATGAAAGGGGGGTTTTAATAAGTGATTTAAAGATAGGGATCTTGTATACATTAGCTATCTCCTCCATAAGCGTTTATGCCATACTAATGTCCGGGTGGTCTAGTAATTCTAAATATGCTTTTTTAGGAGCCATTCGGGCCGCGGCCCAAATGGTTAGTTATGAAGTTTCTATCGGGCTAATTCTCATTACTGTCATTTTGTGCGTGGGCTCCTTAAATATAACTGAAATAGTATTAGCTCAAGGGAGTAGTGTTTGGTTTCTTTTCCCTCTTTTCCCCGCTGCTATGATGTTTTTTGCCTCCGCATTAGCCGAAACAAATCGGGCCCCCTTTGATTTGACAGAGGGAGAGTCAGAGTTGGTGTCCGGATATAACGTCGAGTACGCCTCAATGTCTTTTGCTTTGTTTTTCCTTGCCGAATATGCTCACATTATATTAATGAGTTGTATGACAACTATATTATTTTTGGGGGGGTGGCTTTCACCAATCGCGTTTTTCCCTCTTGGAGGTCTATTGGGAAAAGGAGGGGCCTGATGGTTTGGTATAAAAACCGCTTTTATAATTTTCTTGTTTATTTGGATAAGGGCCTCCTTCCCTAGAATGCGGTATGATCAATTGATGGCATTATTATGGAAATCTTATTTGCCTCTAAGTTTAGCTTTAGTTATTTTGGTTGCCGGCGTTTTATTGGGTTTTAATGGTCTACCCCCCAGTTGGTGCTCCTAGAAGGAACAGGGAACCGTCGCCCCGCCGGGGCGAGGGTTCCTATGGCTCTTCCTATCATACCGGGCCCAACGGCAGAATGGATTGCAAGGAATAGTTAGTTATGAAGTTTTTATTTCCTTTCCTATTTCCTTTCTGTTCAAAGGGAAAGAGCAAAGAAAAAGAAGGGGAATGGATGATGGGCTCATCCTCTATTCCCTTGAGAATGTCGAACCATTCCCTTGAGAATGTCGAGACCTTCACTTGAGAATGTACACGGAGTTTTATGGGATTTTAGTTTTATTAATTTTTAGTGTAATTCTTTCCGCCATTATTTCCGGCGCCTCTTATGTTTTAGGGGTGAAGCAGCCGGACCGGGAGAAAGTCTCCGCTTACGAATGTGGGTTTGATGCCTTCGGGGCCCCCGGGCGCCCCTTTTCGGTCCGGTTTTTCTTAATTGGTATTTTGTTTTTAATTTTTGATTTGGAAATTTCTTTCCTTTTCCCTTGGAGTATAATATATAATCAAATTTCTCCTTTTGGGTTTTGAACCATGGTGGTGTTTTTGGTCATTCTCACCCTCGGCCTAATCTATGAGTGGATAAAGGGTGGGCTAGAGTGGGAGTAGATCATTAACAGTCAATAAGAATAATCTCAAATAGGGATTATAAGAATCCCAGCCATAAATGGTTGGCATCATGGATCATGATTATCGGCAGTCGATTGTCGAGTCACAAGGAATGGTGACGCCGTCCGCTCGGACGGTTGTCGCAAGGTAGGCAAGTTGTAAAGTGGAAGATAAAGTCCCATCCGCCACGGGAGTGGCGGCGTGCCGAGGCGGCGGGATGTCCCGCCGCCGCCCCCCCCCATCCGGGGGAGGGGCCTTCGGCCAATTATTATACCAACTCCGGTATCCGCCCTAATTCACGCCGCAACCATGGTTACGGCGGGTGTTTTTTTATTAATTCGGTCCGCCCCTCTGTTGGAACTAGCGCCATTGGCTCTGATGGTAGTGACCGTCGTAGGGTCCATGACCGCGTTTTTTACTGCCACGATTGGGTTGGTTCAAAATGACCTAAAAAAAGTAATTGCTTATTCGACCTGTAGTCAATTGGGGTACATGGTGGTGGCCTGTGGGATTTCCCATTACTCCATAAGTTTATTTCACTTAATGAACCACGCCTTTTTTAAGGCTTTACTGTTTTTAAGTGCCGGGTCTGTCATCCATGCCATGGCCGATGAACAAGACATGAGGAAAATGGGGGGGCTAATAAAATCCACCCCCTTTACTTATACTATGATGGCCATCGGTTCCCTCTCTTTAATGGGCTTCCCTTATTTAACGGGCTTTTATTCTAAAGATCTAATTTTGGAGCTAGCTTACGATCAATATTATTTAGCCTTTGCCCATTGGTTGGTGGTCTTTTCTGCATTATTAACGGCTTTTTATTCAATTCGATTAATCTATTTGACCTTTATTGCCGACACAAGCTCAAAGAAAGAAGTTTTCATGCAGGCCCATGAGGGCTCTTGGAACTTAACTTTGCCCCTAGTATTGTTGGCTTTGGGGAGTATTTTCGTGGGCTATTTAACCAAAGAGGTACTTTGGTCATTTCAGGCTACACTCCCCCCCATTATCCCTATTTCTATCAAATTGCTGCCTGTAATTTTTAGCCTTTTAGGGGCAACCTCGGCTTTTGTGCTTTATCATTGCTCCACCCGCGCATTTAGTGTGCCAACCCCCGCCATTAGTTTGGCCAGTTATGCTTTTTTATATTCTGCTTGGCAGTTCAATTACATCATAAACTATTTCTTGGTAAGAAATGTGTGGGGATTGGGCCATCTAATTTCGTATCGGGTCCTAGATAAGGGGGTGTTGGAATTGATCGGCCCCAAGGGAATATCAGACCGAATGATCCAATTAACTCAAGGGATTAGCAATTTACAATCCGGTTTAGTTTTTAATTATGCCCTAATTATATTAATTGGTGCCGCGGTGTTTATTTGGGGAACCGTTTGGCCCCTTTACTAATTTTCGACTCCCCCTCATCCCCCGTGGGGGGGGGGTCGTTGTATGGGGGGGTAGGTTAAGGTAGACCGTTGGCCTTCAAAGCTAAAAGTGTGGGTTCAAGTCCCGCCCCCCCTGCATGTCCCCAGCGGCAGCCACCATAGCAAGGGGCGCCGCAAATTGGGGCATGGGCCCCCCATCTTCAATTGTCCGAACGGATGGTGCCGCCCTAAAGGGGCGGCAGTAGGGGGGCCCCCGTCCAAATTGGGGAACCCCCGGGAACCGTTCCCGGCGCAGTGGGAGGGGCCCCCCCTAGAAAATGACAACATTAAGCCGCCTATTACTTAGCATTATCCCCTTTGGGGAGAGAGACCTGCCGGAGCCTTGGCAATTAGGCTTTCAAGATGCTGCCCACCCGGTGATGGAAGAAATAATCTTTTTTCATGATCAGATCATGTTTATATTGGTCATTATTATTACAACGGTATTATGGTTAATCGTTAAGGCTCTGAGTGGGAAATCTTACCACAGATACCTTGTTGACGGTACCTTATTAGAAATAATTTGGACCATAATTCCGGCAATTCTATTAGTTTTCCTGGCCTTTCCCTCTTTAAAGTTACTATATTTAATGGATGAGATAATGGACCCTGCTTTAACCATTAAGGCGATAGGCCATCAGTGGTACTGGTCCTATGAATACTCAGACTATCGGGCGGAAACATTAGAATTTGACTCCTATATGGTCCCGACTTCGGATTTAAATACTGGTGATTTTAGATTGTTAGAGGTGGACAATAGGCTTGTCGTTCCTATTAACACACATATTCGAGTATTAGTTACCGGGGCGGACGTTTTGCATTCATTTGCAGTTCCCTCTTTAGCCATAAAGATGGATGCAGTTCCAGGCAGATTGAATCAAACTAGTTTCTTTGTAAAAAGGCCCGGCACTTTTTATGGCCAATGCTCTGAAATTTGTGGCGCCAACCATTCTTTTATGCCCATAGTGGTGGAGGCGGTTTCTTTAAATAAATATATAAATTGGGTACTCTCCCTACAGTCCAGTTCCTAGAAGGGACAGTCTTGGGAACCGTAGGGTCCAAAGGGGCCCCACCGTCCGAGCGGACGGTTCCTAAGGCTGTGCAATTGCCGCCGGAAGGCGGGGATTCCTTGCCTTCTAGCCTTGCAACCCCCTAAGCCCGCGGGGGCCCCGCGGGGCCCCCCTCTCACGAGGGCCACCATGGCTATGGCGGCCATTATAGAAGATAGAGGGGGGTAGATCATAAATGCAATCCCCGGGGATTCCTGGGCAATCTTTGATGAAGATTCCTTGCAACCCCCGCCTTCGGGCGGCGGTGATTGTGATCTACCTCCCCTGATCGGTGGCAATGCCGCCCATCCCAGAAGGCAAGGCCTTCTGGCCTAGTCTCGCCCCTTCGGGGCGACGCTAGGGCGGGCGGGAGATTGACCAGATTATGGTTTCCCCCAAGAATTGGCTGGGCTTAATTTTTCTTTTACTTATTTTGGGGATAATTAGCGTGATAAGAATTCCATCAGACAACGACGCTCGACTAAAAAGAGCCGCCCTAGAGTGGTCCTTGGCGACTTTAGCTGCCACTTTGGTTTTATGGGGGGCCTTTGATTCGGGGGGCCAATTTCAAACCATAAACCAAACAGAGTGGATAGTTTCTCCGGCCTTAAATTTCCAATGGGGGCCGATCGTTTTAGCGGTGGACGGGATTTCCTTGTTTTTTTTTATTTTAACTGCATTGTTAATCCCCATCTGCATTTTAATAAGTTGAAATTCTATTAAATATTTATTGAAAGAATTCTTGTTGTGCTTGCTATTTTTGGAGATTTTATTGATGGGAGTGTTTTCCGCACTTGACCTATTGTTATTTTATATTTTGTTTGAGGGGATATTAATTCCCATGTTCCTTTTGATCGGGATCTGGGGCTCAAGGGAAGAAAAAGTGCGAGCTTCCTATTATTTCTTCTTTTATACTTTAATAGGGTCGGTGTTTATGCTCTTGGGGATCTTTCAACTGTATGATATAGCCGGGACAACAGATTACCAGACATTATTAAACATTAAACTGCCCGAATCAACCCAAAAGTGGATATTTGCTGGGTTTTTTCTCAGTTTGGCGGTAAAAATCCCCAAGGTGCCTTTCCATATTTGGTTGCCTCAGGCCCATGTTGAGGCTCCCGTCTCGGGTTCAGTCATACTAGCGGGGGTACTATTAAAATTGGGGGGTTATGGGTTTTTGAGGTTTTCTTGGCCCCTTTTGCCCGCCGCTTCTGAATATTTTGCCCCTCTAATAATAACGTTGAGTGGGATAGCCATTGTATATGGGAGCCTGACAACTTGTCGGCAAGTAGATTTTAAGCGACTAATTGCCTATTCTTCCGTGGCACACATGGGCCTGGTTACTTTGGGCCTATTCACCCATACAATAGAGGGCTTGGTCGCGGCTGTATTTTTAATGTTGGCCCATGGCATTGTTAGTTCCTCCCTCTTTATTGCGGTCACTTTTTTATATGAGCGTCACCACACTCGTCTTATAAAGTATTATCGGGGGATTACTATTACAATGCCCATTTTTGCGACCATGATGTTGGTATTGACACTAACCAATATGGCCATCCCTTTAAGTTGTAATTTTGTGGGGGAATTTTTTTCTTTGTTAGCCGCCTTTGAGTATAGTCTAGTAATTGGGGTTTTGGCCGCATCGGGCATGGTTTTGTCGGCCGCGTATTCCCTTTATTTGTACAATCGAATTTGTTTTGGGGACGCTTCCAATTACCAACTCTTCCCCAGGGATTTAAACAGGCGCGAGGCCTTGGCCATGGCCCCCTTAGTAATTCTAATTTTTTTCTTGGGGGTACTGCCCTCTGTGATTATAGAGCCTGTGAAAAATGCCTTAATGTTTAGTCCTGGAGGGGCCTAACGATGACTTGAGCTTGCTTCTACACATTGTCATTTGGGGCGATCGCTTCTGGAATAATGGTCATATCGGCGCTTAATCCGGTCCACTCAGTTTTTTGGTTGGTAGCTGCTTTTACAAGTTCTTCAGCCCTCTTTATTTTATTGGGGGTGGATTTTATCGCCTTAATGTTTTTAATCGTTTATGTGGGCGCTATTGCTATTCTTTTTTTGTTTGTTATTATGATGTTGAATTTAACTGACTTTCCCCCCGCCTACCGGTTGGGGGGCGAGACAGATATGACAAACTATGTTCCCGTTGGGTTGGCCATTGGGACACTTTTCTTTTCGGAAATTGCCTCCAGTTGGCTCATAATGGGGGGCCACTATGCTCTGGCGGGCCCTTTTGGGGCTGCGACTTCCGGTTACGCTAGTGAACTGGGGGGCAATTGGAATATGGCCAATCCTTGGTTTTTAATAAAGTGCCACAACATCGAAGCCATTGGGCGGTTGCTATATACCGATTACTACTATTTATTCATTCTAGCCAGTTTTATATTACTGGTGGCCATGATTGGGGCCATAGTATTAACTCAAGAAATAGGGGAGGAGATAGGGGCCACTGCCAAGAAACAAGATATCTTCCTTCAGACTAACCGCGCCCCCGAGGGCACGTAACTTCAAGCCCCGCCCCTTGCAGCCGGAGGGGTTCCCATCGGCCCTTCGAACCCGAGAGCAGGGTTCCTTAGGGCGGATGGCGGGGCTGATGGCACCTGCGGTCCACGAGGGGCCGTGGGTTACTTGAGGTCCCCCAGTTCAATTCTGGGGGGCCCCCCCATGCAATTAAGGAAAGAGAACCCCGTCCTATCTATTATAAATGGTTTAATTATTGATTTGCCAAGCCCCTCCAATATTTCTTATATGTGGAACTTTGGTTCTTTATTGGGGGCATGCTTGGGCATACAAATAATAACAGGGATTTTTCTGTCAATGCACTATTGCGCAGATGTAAGTTTGGCCTTCGCCTCCGTGGGCCACATTATGCGCGATGTTAATTATGGATTTTTACTAAGATACTTACATGCCAATGGGGCCTCCATGTTTTTCCTATGCGTCTATCTTCATATAGGTAGGGGATTGTATTATGGGAGCTATTCACGAACTGCGGTTTGGAATGTTGGTGTTATAATATATGTATTGATGATGGCCACAGCTTTTATCGGATACGTTTTACCTTGGGGCCAAATGTCTTTCTGGGGCGCCACGGTAATTACTAACTTACTGTCAGCCATCCCTTATATCGGGACAGATATTGTCCAATGGGTTTGGGGAGGATTTAGTGTTTCTAATGCCACACTTAATCGGTTCTTCAGCCTCCATTACCTATTCCCTTTTGTGCTAGCGGCTTTGGCCATGGTCCACTTGATATGTTTACATGTTGAGGGATCTAATAATCCTATCGGGGTTAAATCTGACATCGATAAAGTCTCCTTCCACGTTTATTATACCTCTAAGGATTGGTATGGTATAGTCGCATTGGCGGTGATATTGAGTGCCATTGTGTACATCGCCCCCAATTTGTTAGGGGACCCGGAAAATTTCATCCAGGCCAACCCCTTGGTAACTCCCGTCCATATTCAACCAGAGTGGTACTTTTTGTTCGCTTATGCCATATTGCGTTCAATTCCCAATAAGTTAGGGGGGGTAATTGCCATGTTCTCTAGTTTTTTGATATTATTTTTAATGCCATGGCTCCATAGTAGCCGATTTCGAGGCTTGACCTTCCGGCCCTTGGCACGACTTGCCTTTTGGTTTTTCGCGGCCGACTTCTTACTTCTTACTTGGATTGGGTCACAACCTGTTGAGGAGCCTTTTATAGTAATTGGGCAACTAGCTTCGATTTTTTATTTTTCTTACTTTTTAGTTCTAACTCCCCTTTTGGGTCATTTGGAAAATTGGTTGACAAGCAACCCACGCCCCGAAGGGGTGGCGGTTGCAAGCAGCCCTCGCCCTTTCCCTAGCTAAAGCTAGGCCAGAAGGCTGTGCAATCTCCTTCTGGGAGGGCGGAGGCATAAGGATGGAGAGGCCATCGACCTTATGGGGGGGCCTTCTAAAAGGGTGAGTCTTTAATGCCGCCCGAGCGGCCGGTTCCTAAGGGCTGTGCAATCCCCGCCTCGGGCGGGGATTCCTTGCCTTATAGTCTGTCCCTGAAGATAGAGAAGCCCCCCCGGGGCGGAGCCCCCCCCCTCACAACCCCAAAATAGAGAATAAGTAAAAATGAAATCTACCGTTTATCATCCCTATCATTTAGTAGACCCCAGTCCATGGCCTTACATAGGATCTTGCGGAGCTCTTTTTGTCACTATAGGCAGTGTCATATATTTTCATTATAGTCAACCCTGGGTCATGTATATGGGATTAATAACAATTGTATTTACCATGGTAGTTTGGTGGAGGGATGTAATCCGAGAGGCCACTTTTCAAGGCCACCACACCCTAATGGTTAAACAAGGGTTAAAGTATGGGATGCTTCTATTTATAGCCTCCGAGGTTCTTTTCTTTTTTTCCTTTTTTTGGGCTTTCTTCCACAGCAGCCTAGCACCCACCATTGAACTTGGTGCCGTCTGGCCGCCCCAGGGCATTGACCCGTTAAATCCCTTTTCGGTACCCCTATTAAACACAGCGGTGTTACTCAGCTCGGGTGCCACTGTAACCTKGGCGCACCACGCTATAATTAGCGGCCGAAGGGGAGAGGCCATCCGGGGGCTCACCGCCACCGTGGTTTTAGGGCTAATATTTACCGGGCTACAAGCAATGGAATACTACGAGGCCCCCTTTGCCATTTCGGATTCAGTTTATGGATCTACTTTTTTTGTGGCCACGGGGTTCCATGGTCTCCATGTTATAATAGGGACTACTTTTTTGGCCGTCTGTTTAGCCAGATTAGTATCTCATCAATTTACTCGCCATCACCATTTTGGATTTGAAGCTTCAAGTTGGTATTGGCACTTTGTAGATGTAGTGTGGTTGTTTTTGTATATTTGTATATATTGGTGGGGGTCTTAGGACCTCGGTTGCCAGGCTTCAGTCTAAAAAGCTAAGGAGCCGCCGCCCTTTGGGCGGCGGTTGCCCATATTAGA